TAGAATAGATATTTTCTGTTTCCTACTCACACGAGCCCATATCCTTGCTTTTCTATCAATCTCTAATTCTAATCTTCCTCCCCAATCTGATATTATCGTACCCGCATAGACCGAAAATCCGTTATGGTCCAATTCGGACCGGTAATAGATACCGGGACTTTGCAATATTTGATTGATCACAATTCTGTATATTCCATTTACTATAGAAGTTCCCAAAGAATTCATTAGAGGAATGTTTCCAATAAAAATTGTTTGTTCTTGCATATCCCCTCTGCTTTTCCAAATTAATCCTGCGGATACATATAATTCAGAAGAATATGTGAGTGATTCATGTACAGCATCTCTTTCTTTTATCAAGGGTTCTACCAATTGATATGTGTCCACAAATAATTGAAATTCAATTTCTTGATCCGTATCTTCCATTTTTGGAAACTTATAAAGTTCTTCTGTTAAGCCCTGATCAATGAACCTACAAAATCCTTCAAATTGTATCTGATTAAACCCAGGTATTGTAGACATTCCCGCATTTCCATCTCCGAGCATTTTGAATTTCCTCCCATTTATCAAAAAATCCCATTTCTGCATCGAATCGTATGAATCGATCTAGCAATGATAGAATTTCGATTCTGTTTACTGAATCACATGAAATTTTACCCAATTTCATATATTATGGAATGTATGAAATATGAAATACATATGAACGGAGGAAAAAAGAAAATTTTAGACTTAATTAAATTGGAATTGCTAAGAGAGAAATAAAAATGAAAAGGAATTGAGAAATTCTACTTAGACTTACGGAGTTTTGTCTAGAAAAGTAATTCAATTTATACCATTATTATGATATTCCAATCCGACTAGATACCAGAAAAATAAACGGATTCGGGATTTGATCTATTCGCTGAGTTAAAGACTTAATAATCAGAAACAATATAACAATAGAAAGTTTGTTTTTTTAGCACTTAACCTTGGCGTGGATTCCATTGTTCAAAAAAGGATTTGCAGAAAACTCTTTTTTCTTTTTTTAGTAGAATTTTGAGAATGCGATTGAAGTTCGTAAGAAGGCTTGTATTTATTAAACCCGTGCGGATCTAGCTATCTATATATACATCGCTTCTCCTTATTGCACCTTATTGCATAGTTCTATTTGGGACAGCACATGTCGTGCTCTATCAAAATTTCGATTTTCTCTTCATAAATTACAGTACAGCAATTTCCTGCTAATTCCCTATAGACAGGCATCATACACAGATAAGATACCCGATAAGATAGTTGTGTAACTGTAACAACTTAGGTTCTGGGGTTTACATAGACTCAGAATTGCGGTTATAATTGAAATTGAGAAGTCTTTTTTTATTGAAAAAAAAATCAATACTGATTAGTTATGTATCAATTTTGCTTTTCTTACATCATTTATCATTCCCAATTTGAGATTGAAATCCAAGAGTTTTCCAGTCAATAGTTAATGGTTCCAATTTGTCCTAGATTTTGGCTTGTGTGACTGAAAATCCATATTTGGATTGTCAATAGATCAATAGAAAAGAGAGGAATTTAGATATTGTGTGTTTTGAGATACTATAAAAACAATTGAAGGGATGGATCCACTTCAAAAAAGAGGACTTTAGGCAAGGAATTAAGGAACACGAGATTTCAGATAGAAGTACAATAAAAAAAAAAAAAAAGACATTTAGTAACCCCCAAAAAAACAAAACAAGCAAACGGGGAATATTTTCATCTATTTTGTATCGTTTTGGCGGCATGGCCGAGCGGTAAGGTGGGGGACTGCAAATCCTTTTTCCCCAGTTCAAATCTGGGTGTCGCCTGATCAACAAAAGACAAGACTCGAAATCCCTTATTCTGCTTTGCTGGTATAACTCGCCGAATTTTTCCCAGCAAAATAAGGCGTAGGAAAAAGACTCTTGATACTTTATTGTTCTAAATAGCTGCGGGTTCCGTTCTTTAAAGTGCAGTAAATCTTTGCATCTAGGATTCAAGGGAAGATTCTAGTAGTGGAAAGGCTATCATATCAAATCAAGAGTTACCGATTTCTTTCCACTACTAATACTAATGGAGTGTCTACTTACCAGGTCTTGAATTCGATTGGATAGTCAAACGGAAAATCGAATTAATATTTATGGAAGGAGCAGAAAATACTTTGTATACAGAGTATACAGACTCATGAGAGTCTCTGAGTGCACGGGCATTCAATCAATATTAGATTGGATGCATAAAGGAGAATGGGTCTTATTATTACTACATATTAGTAACATTCCCTTTGATACTTGCAAAGAAAAGTGTGACTGCGTATTTTGTTTAATGTACTAGAAATCATATAAGAACTTGTTATACCTTGTTATACGTGGATTTATAGGAGTCTTTCATCAAGGGTCTTGGGTCATAATCCCTTTTTGACTCTGCACCAGTGATTCCACTATTATTAGTAAACAATAATGGAATAATTCCTTCATATTCATAGAGATAGGGGACATAATTCACATGGATATAGTAAGTCTCGCTTGGGCTGCTTTAATGGTAGTTTTTACATTTTCCCTTTCACTCGTAGTATGGGGAAGAGGTGGACTCTAGAGATACTACTAATTGAGTTGGGGAATAAAATTTGATCACTTTTTTTATAGATTTTTTCTAGATCGTTCTGCAAAGCCCTTTTAATTATTTAATTAATTATTTATTAATTAATTATTAAATTGAATTATTAAATTGAATTATTGAATATATTTAATTAATAATTAACTTAATCTTAATATTGAATTCATTAATTTAATTCAATTTTGAAATCCGAAGAAGTAATTGATTGAGCGGTTGACAGATGATCCAAGGAGTTCTATGGTAACTTCTTCGAAATCGAAATACTAAAAAAAAAAAAGATTACTTTATTTTCATTTTCTTTTATTAACTTGATTTTATTTTAGTAATATATGCCCAATATTGTTTTTCCTTCATTGCTTTGATTCTTGTTTAATGGATACCGGAATTCATATTGAAAATAATAATAATAAGAAATCTAGAAATTAGAAAATTGTAAGAGTTCCCTTTTGATTATTTCAGATTGATTGGAATCAACAAAAAGAAAATAGATAAAGCAAAGAAATCGAATTGAGATACTATGTACATTCCATATATTTAATTGATATTAAGATGTATGAAGATACATATACATATTGTAGATTGATCTCTATTCAGTTTGTATCTTTCTACAGTACAATAATAAAAATAGATAGTATGGTCGAAAGATTCATATATGAATCTTTCGACCATACTTATCGAATCTCATAGGCTACTGCTGATTCTAGTCCCTTCATTTCATTTAAGACGTGAAATTGGAATCTTGTTTCTTAAATCATTGATAAGAACTAAGAAGTCAAGTTTCATTCAAATTAATCACCTTGACTGACAGTTTTTACGTATATTATAAGTAAAAAAGCAGTAGGAACTAGAATGAACAGTGCAGTAGCAATAAATGCGAGAATATTTACTTCCATAATCTCATCGTTTCGTTTTTTTTTACTTCGCAATAACTCGGGATTTAATCCCATAGAGATGATAAACCTTTCGCTTGTAAATTCAATGGGATGAATTCCATTTCGATGATATCGAATCGGATCAATATCATGAATAACAATATCTGAGCTATCAAGTCGATTCAGCGTCGAGAATTGAATAGTATAACATAGGTAGATCTTTTATCCACACACCGACTGCAAACTTTGATTCTGATTCCGGATTCAATCAAAAGAATTCCTTTAGTTTATACTTTAACTACTTTATTTTTATTTATCAGTCTTTGCCATTCTGTCTGTTCTATAATCTACCGCTTCCACGTCCATTATTTCTATTTACAAATGGTTTACAAATAAACCCAAACAAAGAATAGAAACGAAATCGAAAAGAGTTAAGTTCGAAACTCCTTTTTTTTAATGATCTAATTTTCTTGAAAAACAAAAAAACAAAGAAAAAAGAAGTATGATAAAGACGAGTCCCAGTATAATAAAAAATCGAATATTCCGTGAAATTGTTTTAAATTCAAACTAGTAATTTAAGTTACACAAAATGGAAACCAGAAAAGAAGATATTTTGACTCTGAAAAGTATTTTATCAAAGTAACTATTTTAAATTCATTTTGTATCGTACAAGAAATGAATTCCATTTGTGGATATGCTTCCGGGAACGATATAACGATATGGTGTACTCGATTCTATTACATACACGGTATTACATACACGGTATTACATACACGGATCGAGAGCAGTCAAAAAAAAACCAGACCCAATCCGGTATCTCTTTGAATCCTGAATATAATGCTACCACTACCAATAATTGTACCAATTCACACATGTCTCTTTCTCATTAACCGGTACCGGTTAATGAGAAATGCGAAACGAAAAAGAAAAAAAAAAGAAGGATACCGTTGGGAATGAAATTATACCATTTGTACCCAGTTTAACAGAAAAAGGGGAGATCTATTGATGTATTTTTTTTATTGGTTATTGGATTTGGATCCGTCGGGACTGACGGGGCTCGAACCCGCAGCTTCCGCCTTGACAGGGCGGTGCTCTGACCAATTGAACTACAATCCCGGGGAAATAAAATGTACAGCATACATATTCTTATGATTTCATTCAAACCATTTCTATTTAGATTAAAATCGTCGTTTTTTAACAGAGCTGCGAGTGATATATTAATACCCACAAGGATATACACTTTAGTGAGAGCAGCACGTATTACTAGTAATCCTTTCGTTTCGCTATTGCCAAATCGATTGATAATCCACTTTTCAATGACAAAAAAAGTCTTTTTTATGAATCAGGCTCGTTAGCAAGATCAGAATTTATGGGAACAAATACAAATAAATCGAGCAAATAAAAAAATCAAAAGAGGTAGAGATATATCAGAAAATTGGACTTTTTTGAATCTTGCATTTCTGGCAAACAAAACAAACAAAAGGGGTTATATCATTTCATGGTGGATCAGCGAATTATTGGGCC